AATCATAATAAAGAAGGGGAGGTTTCGGTTTCTACCTAAATGGGGGTTTTTGGTTGAAATTTGTAACGAATACAAATGGAAGGGAGGTGATAAAATATCACTCTAAAAAGAAGTCTGCCGCTTAGACTTATTATGTTAGTTATAAGATTTTGTAGAGAATATCAAAACAAAAAGGGTCATTCTTCAAATTCTATTATTATGATATTCCAGATTCCAATCGGCTTGAATACCATAAAAATAAAGAAAAAGAAATGGATTCGGCATTTGATCCTTTTGATGAGAGAAAGGGATAAAAATCAGAAACAATATAGAATCACTTAGAAAACCGCTTTGTTGTGCGTTTGAGTTTGATTATTCAAAAAAAGATTCATTCACAGAGAAAAAAGTTCTCTTTACTAATTGACTTATTTTTGAGTAGAATACGACTGTGAATTATATAATAGTATAGAAAGGGGGGTTGTATTTATTAAATACATATATAGATAATATTCATCTTCGCTTTTATTGTATTACCTTTTTGGCAGCACGGGGCTATGCTCTTTAAAAAATTTTCTATTCAATTCAAAACTGAAATAGGATAATTTCCTAATAATTACTTAGAGGCAACAAAGGCTGCATATATAAATAAACTCCTAAATCTCGGTCTAACGGTTTGACTTTTGGGTTTACATAGGTTCACATATACTTAGACTATAAGGTTATAATTGAAATTGAGAAAGACTAAGACTACGAGGTATCTATTTGGATTATCTTCTGTCATTAGATAAATCAAATCTAATTTTGGGATTCAAACCGGTCATGAATTCGCCGTCAGCAATCAACAGTTCATGGTTCAAATTTGTCCTAAATTTTGGATTTTGTGAATGAAAATCTACATTTGATTTTTTAATATTAATATAAAGGGAAAGAGGTTAGCCTTTTTGAGAGACTAGGATACTAGATAGAGGTGGCTCCAATCCAATCAAAAAAGATGGGAAGTTTTTTAGGAAAAGAAAAAGGGGGCTTAATAAAAAAGGAAATAAAGTTACAAGGACAAGAAAGCAGTTTAGTAGCACGTGAGAAATGCATCTCTTTTTATATCATTTTGGCGGTATGGCCGAGTGGTAAGGCGGGGGACTGCAAATCCTTTTTCCCCAGTTCAAATCCGGGTGCCGCCTAATCAAAAAAACCTTGAAATCCCCTCTTCGGCTGATAAGAAATCGCCGAATTCTTTTTCAGCAGAAACGGAGAAAACGGGCTGTTGGTACTTGTTTGATTCAAAGTATCCGACTGGGGTTTTTCAAAAAGATTGTAAATCCTAGATGCAATAAGTTATTCGTGTGGTTAAGGTAGTTAGCGAGACTTCCCGACCCCCCTCTACTACTACTCACTAATCTTTGGACTACTAATCAAGTGTTTGATGACTGGACCCTGAATTTGATTGGACACCCCGGTAGGAATAGGAGATTGAATTCAATTCCAATACTTGTGGCAAGGACGGAAGATCCTTTATACACATACACGATATATGGCGGACTCACGAGAATCTAGGAATACTCGGGTATCCAATGAATATTCAATTGGATGAATAATTCAAAGCCAATTTGAATTTAAATTGGAGTATCGGTAAAAGGTACAAATTAGGTTAAGTAGGCATTTAGATAGTGATTGTTCTTTTTCCTTCTGAGGATTAAGAAAAAAATAGACCTTAGTATTACTACATGTTCCATTAGTAACATCCCTTCGAGAGGTTACTACGTATTTTGTTTTGCGTATGTTTTCTCTTTCAAGATTCGAAATGATATAGGAATCCCTTTCTACAATGAGTGGGTTTATTTGATTGGTTTAGCAAGAGTTTTCGATCAGAATACCCCTTTTTGACTATGTTCGATCGATTCGACTATACTATTAGTAGTGAGTAACAATAGAATAATTCCTTGATAGTTATAGAGATAAGAGGGCATAATTCACATGGATATAGTAAGTCTTGCTTGGGCTGGTTTAATGGTAGTCTTTACATTTTCCCTATCACTTGTAGTGTGGGGAAGAAGTGGACTATAAGGGTAATTTAATTGAATTGAGGAATCATGCTATATTAATTGTTTTCTAGATCGTTCTGCAACGCGTTTTGAACTCTAAAGAGAATCCAAGGCCGAGGATCTTCATTTTTTTTCTATTCGATTATATTCGAATGAAGTAATCTAGTCTCTGAATCATACTCTTTCTCTCAAAGAGATATTTCACTGCTTCCTTTCTTTTCAAAGAAGAATTTTTTTGTTAAGTGCATATGAAAAATGGTATAGACTTGGTGATTATCAAACAAGATACTATAGATAAGAGTAAAGTGAGTCACATATTGCACATTTAACGCACCTTTATTTTATCTAAATCTATTTCTTATAGATTATAGAAATTCCATTTATGCTTTATCGAATCACGTTTCATAGCACGGTTGAGGCGGTACCGTTAAAAATCGGTGAGGCTTACTCTTCCTTTTCAAAACCCGAGAAGTGCTCGCGAAACTACTCAATCAATTGAAAGTTTGCTAATGATTTTAGTACTATACACCCCTACGGTTTTTACTTCATTGATGGGATTCCTTTCTTTTGATAGATACCTGGATTCCTAGTTAAAATGATATAAAAAGATAGTCATTAGAACCCTAAGACATAAGAAGAAAATGATTCTTTCAGATTGATCAAAACAAAAAAATATATCAAAAAAAAAGACTGGGATGATATAGCAATTCCACACATGGAATTGCTATCCACATATGTATACACGAAGATAATATGTTTAATCCTCAGTTAGATTAAACTCTCTATATATTAGAGAGTATTATAGAGTACAGCTTTACATATTGTAGAATTTTATACCTTTCTACACTAAAATGATACTAATATGTAGATCGTATGGTAGAAAGATTCATCTATTTCTTTCTACTATACGATTTCTATACTGGATACTAGGAATTGTAGTCGTCTTATTTCATTTAAGGTTTAAGATGCAAAAATGTTTTCAGTTTATTTCGTGAATTCTTGAATTCAAAAAAGTTTACTCCGTTTAATTCAAATTAATTAATTTTTTTGACTGACTGTTTTTACATAAATGATAAGTAAAAAGGCGGTAGGAACTAGAATGAATAGTGCAGTAGCAATAAATGCAAGAATATTTACTTCCATAAATTGAAAATCAAATTTTCACAATAACCCGGGATTTAATCCCATTTTAATCCCATAGAGATGACAAGTCCTTCTCCTTTCAATTCAATGGATGAATTACCTCTCGATGGTTTTGAATCGGATCAAAATTATGAATAACAATAACTGAACTCTGAAATGAATTTGTCGTCAAAAATGGAATAGTATAACATATGAAGTTCCTTTAATCATACCGAATCCCAACTTGATTCCCGATCAAAACCCTTTATTTCTATTTATCGTTTATTTCTGTTATTTTTTTTTGTATTACCTTACATCTCCCGTGGATAATTATCTGATGAAGGATCAGATTATCACCTTTTCAATTCCATTATTCACGCAGTTCCAACCTCAACTAAGAAAAAACCGCTTCCGTAGATTATTAACACTTGGGAGTCTATATCAAAAACTCAGTGTGCAATTTGAAAGAAATCCATTTTTTGATTCAATTACTAATTGAGGTTCTAAAAAAGGAACCAAAAAGAGAGATTTTTCTATTTATTGGTAATTCCATTTATTTATTGGTAATTCCATTTGTTTTGTGTCTGTCTATCCCAAATAGAGTACTCTTTTGCATTCCATGGATCTGGAACAGTCGATAAAATATATCTCGTCTTTCTTGAAATGCTTACTGCAGTGCTAGCACTCATTGGACTAACCCACCAACATATTCTTTTCTTGTACGAAAAGGGAAGAAAAAAAAAGAAGTACCCCCCCCCTTGTTTTGGGGATGAAATTCTCCAACCCGTTTCCCGTTCATTGTTTTGAAAGAATTGATTAATGTATTTAGTCGATCTGACGGGACTGACGGGGCTCGAACCCGCAGCTTCCGCCTTGACAGGGCGGTGCTCTGACCAATTGAACTACAATCCCCGGGAAATAAATAGGCAATATAGCAGAAATTTTTATTCTTTTTTATCTCCGTATCGAGTCTTTTTTTGTTTTTGTAAGGCGAGGTTATACCCTCTCATGGTAGCTTGTCGAATTTTTGGGCCGAGCTGGATTTGAACCAGCGTAGACATATTGCCAACGAATTTACAGTCCGTCCCCATTAACCGCTCGGGCATCGACCCACAAAGAATCACTTTTAGGCTGATTGGTAATAATCCACAATAAACTCCCTTTCGTAGTATACCCTACCCCCAGGGGAAGTCGAATCCCCGCTGCCTCCTTGAAAGAGAGATGTCCTGAACCACTAGACGATGGGGGCTACTTGCATAACCGCTATCATACTATGATCATAGTATAAATATTTTATTTTTTGTCAATATAGCGGAATGCTATGATTTGTCAATATAGCGGAATGCTATGATTAAATAATAATGGAATGTTGTGATTAAATACAAGGGATTTTTCGACTTTCCTAATTGGGGAGAATTTTTTGGTTTGTGATTCATATTCCTGAATCATTCATTAGAATCGATATTCCCCACTCTCTTCTATATAAAAAGCTATACCATTTCGTCTAATAGCAATAGAAAAAAACCAAAGGAAGGTTTTTTGGGGGGGAGTCCTTGGTACAACGGGGAGTTAAGTTCTATTTACTTCGCTTTCATTCTTTCATTCATTGATTCATTCAATGTTAAGATGAGATATTCTTATCTCAAGGACATTCACAAACGCTATATTTAGTAAGCATGATTAAGAAATCATCAAAATTTTTGAGTTCGGGGGACAGTACAAGTATAATCTCTTCATTCTAGGATTTGATTAAATATCATTAAATCTAGGTCGGTGTAGATGTAAGTGAACTTTATTTTTATTCTCGATTCAAATAAAGTAATGCGCTTTGGTCTTGAAACAGTGCATTGGATTTTATCC